CTTATAGGGCATCTTATCCAATCTTAAATTTAGTTTATTCTGCAGCAGCAAATGCTAGTCATAATATGGGTTTGAATGAAGTTGATTTATTTATTAGTAGAGCTGAAGTCAATAGAGGTACTCTTGTGAAAAAGTTAAAACCCCGGGCTCGAGGACGTAGTTATCTGATAAAAAAAACCACTTGTCATATAAAGATTTTTTTAAAAGAAAAATATAAGATTTAGATTCCTATTTAGAAAAAAAATGGATGGAAAAATAATAGAAAAATATGGGACAAAAAATAAATCCACTTGGTTTCAGACTTGGAACAACTCAAAGTCATCATTCTTTTTGGTTCGCAAAACCAAAAAATTTTTCCATGGGTCTACAAGAAGATGAAAGAATACGGAATTGTATTAAGGACTATGTAAAAAAAAATAAGAAAATATCCTCAGGTTTCGAAGGAATTGCTTATATAGTAATTCAAAAAAGAATAGATTTGATTCAGGTCATAATCTATATTGGATTTCCCAATTTATTAATAGAAGGACGAACACGAGGAGTCGAAGAATTACAGATGAATGTACAAAAAGAGTTTCATTCTATAAACCGGAGACTCAACATTGCTATCACAAGAATTGAAAAACCTTACGGACAACCTAATATTCTCGCAGAATATATAGCTTTACAATTAAAAAATAGAGTCTCATTTCGAAAGGCAATGAAAAAAGCTATTGAATTAACTGAACAAACCGGTACAAAAGGAATTCAAGTGCAAATTGCAGGACGTATCGACGGAAAAGAGATTGCACGTGTCGAATGGATCAGAGAAGGCAGGGTTCCCCTACAAACAATTCGCGCTAAAATTGATCACTGTTCCCATACAGTTAGAACTATCTATGGAATCTTAGGTATCAAAATTTGGATATTTGTAAACCAAGAATAAGAAAATAAGAATAATGGAACTTTCTTTATCTCGCCATTATGCTCATCAATAGAGCAAATTTAGAAAATATTTTCTGATTTTTTTTCTTAATCTTCTTAATCAAAGAAAAACGAACAATTAGAATTCTATAAGGTTAAATAAAAATTTGATTTATCCTTTATTTAAATTTAATTTAAATTCTTAGTATAATTGCTATGCTCAGTGTGTGACTCGTTAGTTTTTTCTTTAGAATTGAGAATTGAGACTGAAAAGAAAAATAGGTTGACCACACTATAAACTTAATAACTATCAAAACTAAAGAAACTAAAAACTCATAACCAACTTATTGCTTCGTATTGTCGAGATCCCAAGAAACAGTTACTATATGACTGAATCAATCATATAGTTGTAGCAACTGAAATCCTTTTCATACAAAAGAAATCTGATTCTGAATTGTGAAAAAAAAGGGATGTGGAAAAAGGAAGGGTGATAGAAAGAGAGAATAAAGATCTAAATGATATTAAATGATATATGATTCCCATATGTATGGTTTAGGAAGAATTACCCCATAAAAAAGGCAGTGTTATAAAGCATCAACATTAATAATTAATAAATTAATATATAATATACAATACAATAAAAATAGAATAAAATATAAAATAATAATATAAAGAATCTAATCAATATGGATAATATAGTCTATTATATAAGATAGAAAAATAAAGAATCTAAATAATAGAAAAGAGAAAATAATAGAAAAGAGAGAAAAATTGAATTGAGCTTCGAGTTAAGAAAAACTGAGGAGATTTACTCGGAAACAAATAACAGATTCTGTTGAGAGCTCCATTGCAGAGTTCAGGCCTAAGTATTAATAGAGAAGTTATGGGAACGATGGAACCTGTGATTACATAGGATTTTCTTGAAAACGAATCAATCCTAAGGATTCATTGGGTAGGATGGCGGAATGAACCAAGAAAAAATGGATTTCTTCTGAATGGTCATGAATTAACCCTACAAATGAAGGAGAAAAGAGTTAATATTCGCCCGCGAAACCTTTTTCTTTATTTTTATTTCATTTAAGAATTTCATTTATTGGATGACTATTGGCGTGATTAAATAGAGGTAAAGAAAAAGACTTTAGAGATTTTGCTAAAAGAAAGAAGCATTCTTTTTATCTATCTTTTTATCTATATATATCTATATAATCTATAATATATAAATAATATATAATATAATCTATAATATAATATATATAATAATAATATAAAAAAGAAAAATAATAATATAAAATAAAAAGAATATAAAAGAAAAGAATATAAAATAAAAGAATATAAAAAAACACGCCTAGTTATCTAGTTATATATACAGCCTACCTATGTAACAAATTCAATACAATATAAAAAAATTACTATATTCTTTCTTTTGTCTTTTGATAGAATAAAATACATATTTCTATGTAATATGTATTTTATTGAATCATTTCATTCGCGAGGAGCTGGATGAGAAGAAATTCTCATGTCCGGCTCTGCAGTAGAGATGGAATTCAGAAAAAACCATCAACTATAACCCTAAAAGAACCAGATTTCGTAAACAACATAGAGGTAGAATGAAGGGAATATCTTGCCGAGGCAATCATATTTGTTTTGGCAGATACGCTCTTCAGGCACTTGAACCTGCTTGGATCACAGCTAGACAAATAGAAGCAGGGCGAAGAGCAATGACACGATATGCGCGTCGTGGTGGAAAGATATGGGTACGTATCTTTCCCGACAAACCTGTTACTGTAAGACCTACAGAAACACGTATGGGTTCGGGCAAAGGATCCCCCGAATATTGGGTATCTGTTGTTAAACCGGGCCGAATAATTTATGAAATGAGTGGAGTATCTGAAGCTGTAGCCAAAGCTGCTATGGAAATAGCTGCATGCAAAATGCCTATACGAACTCAATTTGTTATTTCAGGATAGGTAAACAAAAGTAAAAGAAGAAGGAGTTTTAAGAAGAAAAAAACAACTACGGATTTCTTTATCTCTGGACAGACAATATTTATATTTCTTTTTTCCATTATCTTGAAATAAGAGATTAAAATAAAAATGATATGATTCAACCTCAGACCCTTTTGAATGTAGCAGATAACAGTGGAGCTCAAAAATTAATGTGTATTCGAATCATAGGAACTGGTAATCACCGATATGCTCATCTTGGCGATGTTATTGTTGCTGTAATCAAAGAAGCAGTGCCCAATATGCCTTTAGAAAGATCAGAAATAATTAGAGCTGTGATTGTACGCACATGTAAAGAACTCAAACGTGACAACGGCATGATAATACGATATGATGACAATGCAGCGGTTATCATTGATCAAGAAGGAAATCCAAAAGGAACTCGAATTTTTGGTGCAATTGCTCGAGAATTGCGACAGTTGAATTTTACTAAAATCGTTTCATTAGCACCCGAAGTCTTATAGATGAAAATAGGATATATCCTATCTTTCTATCTATATATAGAATAGAATCTTAGAATATCTGAAATAGATCCGATTAATAGATTGTGTGTGTCTCATGTATATATTTGAAATTTCTAATAATTTTTGAGAATCTATAATAATAATAATAAAGAATTCAATAAAAAAGAAAACAAAAAAGAAGCATGTTGACTATATCAAAATTAGGAGGCACCAATAACTATAGTTCGTCATGGGTAAGGACATTATTGCCGATATAATAACTTCTATAAGAAATGCTGACATAGATCAAAAGGGAAGAGTTAAAATAGTATCTACTAATATCACTAAAAACATTGTGAAAATACTTTTACGAGAAGGTTTTATTGAAAACGTTCGAAAACATCAAGAAAGTCAAAAAAATTTCTTGGTTTCAACCTTACGACATAGAAAGACTAGGAAAGGTAAGAAAATAAATTTAAAGCGTATCAGCCGACCTGGTCTACGAATATATTCCAACTATCAACAAATTCCTAAGATTTTAGGTGGAATGGGAATTGTAATCCTTTCTACTTCTCGAGGTATAATAACAGATCGAGAAGCTCGATTAGAAAAAATTGGAGGAGAAATTTTGTGTTATATATGGTAATTCTCCTAGGATACCCTAAATTTCTCTCGAACTTACTCTTTGTAAAATAGAGAGGAGAAGTGAATTATAGAACTCTTCCTCTATTAGTTAATACTTAAAGGGGGTTCCCTGGAATGAAAGAACAGAAATTGATTCATGAGGGTTTAATTACTGAATCACTACCCAACGGTATGTTCCGAGTTCGATTAGATAATGAAGATCTAATTCTAGGTTATATTTCAGGGAGAATCCGGCGCAGTTTTATACGTATACTACCCGGAGATAGAGTCAAAATCGAAATGAGTCGTTATGATTCAACCAGGGGACGTATAATTTATAGACTTCGCAAAAAAGATTCGAACGATTAGATCATTCTTTTAAACATCCTTTTCGTAGAGATATAATTCAAAGTTCAAAAATGCAATAAACTTATTTTTGTTTTCAAAAAAAAGAGATTTAGAATGAAAGTAAGGAATGATAAATATGAAGATAAGGGCTTCTGTTCGTAAAATTTGTGAAAAATGTCGCTTGATTCGTAGGCGGGGGCGAATTATAGTTATTTGTTCCAATCCGAGACATAAACAGAGACAGGGGTAAAGAACTTTTTCATTTCTCTTTTGAAAAGAAAATCCATGTACATGTAAAAAGAAATAAGAAAGGATTCGTTTTCATATGAAATGGATATCCTCGTCTTTTTCTGTAGATTTCTGATTCTTTTTTCTTTTATTCTTCTAAATATAATCTAATAAAATATGACAAAACCTATAGCAAAAATTAGTTTACGTAAGAATGCACGTATTGGTTCAAATAAGAATGAACGTAGAATACCAAAAGGAGTTATTCATGTTCAAGCGAGTTTCAATAATACTATTGTAACTATTACAGACGTACGAGGTCGAGTGGTTTCTTGGGCTTCCGCAGGTACTTCTGGATTCAGAGGCACAAGAAAAGGAACACCCTATGCTGCTCAAGCCGCGACATTGAATGCTATTCGTACATTAGTTGATCAGGGTATGCAACGAGCAGAAGTTATGATAAAAGGTCCAGGTCTCGGAAGAGATGCGGCATTACGAGCCATTCGTAGAAATGGGATACTATTAAGTTTCGTACGTGATGTAACACCCATGCCACATAATGGATGTCGCCCCCCTAAAAAAAGACGTGTGTAGAAATAAAAATTCAAGAGATTCCAAGAGAAATAAATGATTCAATGATTCTGATCCAATAATTATAAATAAAAGAAAAATAATAGTATGGTTCGAGAAGACGTAGTAGGATCCACTCGAACACTACAGTGGAAATGTGTTGAATCAAGAGTAGACAGCAAGCGTCTTTATTATGGTCGTTTCGTTCTGTCCCCGCTTATGAAAGGTCAAGCCGATACCATAGGTATTGCCATGCGAAGGGCTTTACTTGGAGAAATAGAAGGAACATGTATCACACGTGCAACATCTGAAAATGTGCTGCATGAATATTCTACGATAGCAGGTATTGAAGAATCAGTACATGAGATTTTACTCAATTTGAAAGAGATTGTATTGAGAAGTAATCTTTATGGAGTTAGGAACGCATCCATTTGCGTCAGGGGTCCCAAATACATAACAGCTCAAGATATCATCTCACCACCTTCTGTAGAAATAGTTGACACGACACAGCATATAGCTAACCTGACAGAACCAATTGATTTGTGTATTGAATTACAAATCAAGAGAGATCGCGGATATCGTATGAAATTCACAAATGACTCTCACGATGGAAGTTATCCTATAGATATTGTATCTATGCCTGTTCGAAATGCGAATCATAGTATTCATTCTTATGGGAATGGGAATGAAAAACAAGAGATACTCTTTATAGAAATATGGACGAATGGAAGTTTAACTCCTAAAGAAGCACTTTATGAAGCTTCTCGTAATTTGATTGATTTATTGATTCCTTTTCTACATGCAGAGGAAGAGGACATGAATTTCAAGGAAAATGAAAATAGATGGAATCTACCCCTTTTTTCCTTTCAAGACAAATTCACTAATCTCAAGAAAAACAAAAAAGGAATCCCATTGACATGTATTTTTATTGACCAATCAGAATTGTCTTCCAGGACCTATAATTGTCTCAAAAGATCCAATATACATACATTATTGGATCTTTTGAGTCACAGTCAAGAAGATCTTATGAAAATGGAATATTTTCGCACAGAAGATGTAAAACAGATATTGAGCACTGTACAGAAGCATTTTGCAATAAATTTACTTAAGAAAAAGTTATAATTTTAAATCCATTGGATTCTTTTCATTTTTTATTTTTTATAAAGAAAAAAATAGAATAAGTTTTGAATCTCCGACACAGTCCATATATTTGCAGAATAGATCATAAAAAGATTGATGTATCTAAATCTAAGGAAGATCCAGAAGGGGATCTTCCTTAGATATCTATATTGTGATATTTAACGGTTTAATCAATTTGAAAAAGACCTAAAGTTAAGGATTTCTCAATAGGTAAAGTTGCTCCAATCCCTAACCAAAGAGCTACTGCGGTACCGATCAAAAAGACTGTTGTGGCTACTGGACGACGAAATGGATTTTGGAATTTATTGACATTCTCCAAAAAAGGTACTGTCAATAATCCTATTGGTACTGAAACCATTAAAAGAACACCCAATAACTTATTGGGTACTGTGCGAAGTATTTGAAATACGGGAAAGAAGTACCATTCGGGTAATATTTCCAACGGAGTTGCAAACGGATCCGCCGGTTCACCGATCATTGACGGCTCTAGAACTGCTAAGCCCACATTACATGCAATAGTGCCTAGAATTACTACTGGAAAAATATATAAAAGATCATTGGGCCATGCAGGTTCTCCATAATAATTATGTCCCATCCCTTTAGCCAATTTAGCTCTTAATACAGGATCATTCAAATCAGGTTTCTTTGTTATTTGGATAGGTGAATTCTTGTGGATCCATCCCCCAAAGGAACCGGACATGAGAATTTTTTATCATCCGGCTCGAGCAAGAATCAAAAGAATCACATAAATAGATTCATAGAACATAAATAGGTCCATAGAAGATCTATATTTCATACATATCTACATAGATAATGTAAAATGATTCTATGTAAGAAAATCTTTATAAAATTACATTTCCCCAAGTTTCAACGATTCATTATTCATTGCAAAGAATTAAGTTCTGGCAACAAGAAAATGCTCAATATCCAAGTCGGCTTACAAATTAGATCATGATCAATTGCTTTTTGGATTGTCTCATGTCTTTTGATTAGTATTTATCCCCACAATATCTTGATTGTATTACATACAAAAATACAAAATTTTTACTTGTTACTAATAAAATCTTAGCCCTTGTTCTTCCTTAGATCCCTTATTTAACTCCGATAGTATCATAGATCAGGGTTGATGCAGAGGAAATGAATGCATCTACATACTATAAAAACTTACTAAGATTACTATCCAATATCTAATTTTACTATCAAATTAATTCTAATAAAAAAAATTACTAAAAAAAAAAATGAAACAAAGTGAATAAATAGAACATTGGATCATTCCACATCACTTATTATAGGGATCTTACGGAGCCTTTTCATGCATGACAAGATTCGGGTATGATCATAGAAAATATTCTCCTCAAGCGAACCGGCCTATCCTATTATCCTATGCTATATAAAGGGATTGACGTGATGTGATGGTTGGATGCGGAGACACATTGGGTTGTGAATTCCAACGTGGCGGATAAAATCATATATCTACACGGGCCAATCAATAGTTCAAGTCACACACTCCCATAATCCATCCTCTGTTTAGGAAAATATACTTCAACTATTCTATTCGTATCAAATAAACAATATTTCAGAGTTGAATAGAAGTATCCAAATAACATGCCTTATTTTTAAACAATCCATATTTGTAGCAATGAAAGACTCTTGTCCCTCCCCGATATGAGAAATTACAAATATCTATGATCTGCCTTTTCTATAAAGGACCCGAAATACCTTGCTTACGTATCATTGGAAAGTGCATTAACATAAATATGGCAGTAAGAAGAGGTAATACAAAAGTATGTAAACTATAAAAACGAGTCAAAGTGGACTGGCCCACACTAGCACTTCCACGTAATAATTCTACCAAAGGTGATCCTATTATAGGAATAGCTTCAGGCACGCCTGTTACAATTTTTACTGCCCAATAGCCAATTTGGTCCCAAGGCAAAGAATAACCAGTTACGCCAAAAGATGCGGTCAATACAGCCAGAACCACCCCGGTAACCCAAGTTAATTCGCGGGGTTTTTTAAAACCACCCGTAAGATACACACGAAATACGTGTAAGATCATCATTAGAACCATCATACTTGCTGACCATCGATGAACTGATCGAATTAACCAACCAAAGTTGGCCTCAGTCATTATGTATTGAACAGAAGAAAAAGCCTCTGTAACAGTTGGACGATAGTAAAAGGTCATAGCAAAACCCGTAGCTACTTGTACTAAAAAACAGGTAAGCGTAATCCCCCCTAGACAATAAAATATGTTGACATGAGGAGGAACATATTTACTAGTTATATCATCTGCAATCGCTTGAATCTCGAGACGTTCCTCGAACCAATCATATACTTTATTGAGATAGGTAACCCAAGAAAGACTCCCCCTCTGAGAGCCGTATATGAGAATTTCATCTCGTACGGCTCAAGCCAAAACCCACAAATACTAGTTTCAACGGATATGGAATCTTTTATATAGAGTTTCAAACTTCTTGTGGCTTAGCCGCTTGACTCGATTTGACCCAAAGATACGAAGTAAGAAAAATCCGGAATCTCTTCTTTGTGATTATAATGCCAAGAAATAAAATCTCAAGTTGGCTCATCCATCTTTTTTTATGTTAATCGTGACAGGCTTCTTGAATCTTCTCTTCCCTATCTTTTTTTTTGATAGGAATTCTCTTGTTGAGACCCTATGAATCAATTGAAACCTCAGATTCATACTAGAACCACGATGATTTAAGAAAACCAAAGCTAAACTCAAAGGGTTTCTGAGTAAAAACCATTTGATCATCACTTCTTCAATGAATGTAATAATAACTCAACAAAATTTATAGAAAGAGGTTTCTTTCGGAGAAAAAATTGTTTGATTTATAAAAATAAAAGACCTTTTTTCCATTTTTTTTAATCCGGTTGCGAGGTCTGAATAATAGGTATGAATCATAGTTCAAATCTTTCTTTTCTTGATCTATTCTATCTATTCTATATAGTCCGTGCTCCAGAGACTACAATAAATATCTGACGGTAGAATCATCTTGATAGAGATGACAAATCCATTCTTTGTATTATCAATAGGATCAATTATAACAAGTCACACGCTCATATTCCGGAAATGAAATATCGAAACAAATAAATTTCACGATCGAACTACCAGAATGGTCTATAAATCCAAGTCTTCGGTAATCTTAAGTTAAATTCTTAAGTATTTTAATATTTTAAGCATTAAGTAAGTATAAGTAAAATAATCTTTTTTGATTGAAAAACTAGGACTTCCTAATTTTTATGAACTAATTAATTGAAATTCCATCCAGTAAAACAGATGAATTATAAATTTCTAAAATAATAGATAGAAATATTGCAAATAGAGCCATTGCAACTCCCATAAGTGGTGTAGTCCCCCACCCTGGAGCTACTTTTCCATATTCCGAATTCAATGGTTTCAATAAACTCCCTACGCCAGTTCGTCTTGGCCCAGATCTAGAACTACTCTCAATGGTTTTTGTAGCCATAAATCCTCTTTCATCATGGGTTGAAATCTGTTGACTTTGTATACTATTCCGTTGTAGTTGTAAATAAACGACATTATCGTGATCCTTTGTGATCTTGAAATTATCGAAAAAATGGAAACAGCAACCCTAGTCGCCATCTCCATATCCGGTTTACTTGTAAGCTTTACTGGGTATGCCTTATATACCGCTTTTGGGCAACCCTCTCAAAAATTAAGAGATCCCTTCGAAGAACATGGGGACTAGTTGAAGT